GGTCCAATCAATAGTTCAAGTCACACACTCCCATAATCCATTTTTTCGTCGTAGAATTCCCCTCAACTATAGAGTATAATATTCGTTATTTGACAGACTAGTGAAGGGAAATATCCAAAGATATGTCTTATTCTTTTCAAGAATCCATATTTCTAGCAATGAAATACTATTCTTACTCCTCAAGTGAGAAATAGAAATATTTAATTACAAATTTAATGATATAGATTCTCTATAAAGGACCCGAAATACCTTGCTTACGTATCATTAGAAAATGCATTAACATAAATACGGCAGTAAGAAGAGGTAATACAAAAGTGTGTAAACTATAAAAACGAGTCAAAGTGGATTGTCCCACACTAGCACTTCCCCGTAATAACTCTACTAAAGGAGATCCTATTACAGGAATAGCTTCCGGTACACCTGTTACAATTTTGACTGCCCAATAACCAATTTGGTCCCAAGGTAAGGAATAACCAGTTACCCCAAAAGATGCGGTCAATACAGCCAGAACCACACCGGTAACCCAAGTTAATTCGCGAGGTTTTTTAAAACCCCCGGTGAGATACACACGAAATACATGGAGGATCATCATTAGGACCATCATACTTGCGGACCACCGATGAACTGATCGGATTAACCAACCAAAATGAACTTCAGTCATTATATATTGAACAGAAGCAAAAGCCTCAGTAACAGTTGGACGGTAGTAAAAAGTCATAGCAAACCCTGTAGCTACTTGTACTAAAAAACAAGTAAGTGTAATTCCTCCTAGACAATAAAATATATTGACATGAGGGGGAACATATTTACTGGTTATATCATCTGCAATCGCCTGAATCTCGAGACGTTCTTCGAACCAATCATAGACTTTATTGAGATAGGTAAACGAAAAGTACTCCCCCTCAGAGAACCGTATCTGAAAATTTCATCTCGTACAGCTCAAACAAAAAACCAAAGTATTGTTTTACTTGGAAGGGCGATGGATTTGAAACTTTGTAACCAACCCCCCCTTTTTCACGTCTATGAGGAGACGAGTTATTCTTTGTGGTTATAATGCTAAAATATCAAGTCGGCTCGTTGATCGTTACTGGCCTGTTGAATCTTCTATTTTCCTATTCACCGCTTCTTTTCTGTGATTTGTGATTTTCGTTGTGTCTACTCTAGGTTTACTCTTCTTTTTTTGATAGGAATTCTCTTGTTAAGAACCTATTAATCGATTGAAACCTCAGATTCATACTAGAACCACGATGATTAATTAAAAGTACAAAATAAGTCCAAAGATTCTATGAGTAAGAACCATTAGATGATCATTTATTCAACGAATAGATATAATAACTCAAAATAAAAAGAAAGTTTTATCCTTTGATCAAAATCATCAATCAATAAGGGAAATTTGTTGAAAAAGAAGAAAAAACCCTTTTGATTTAGAACTTATAACACCCTTTGGCAAATTTTTTTTATAGCCCGGTCGCGGGGTCTGAATAGTAAGTAGGAATCATAGTTATTGATTGGGATTTATTTGATATATTCCGTGCTCCAGATACTAGAATAAATATCTGACGATCAAAAACCATCTCTATAAAGATGACAGACTCCTTCTCTGTACTACCAATAGGATCAATTAGAACAAGTCACACACTCATATTCCGGAAATACAGAAAAAAAGAAATTCCACGATCGAACTACCAATAAAGAGATAATGGGATAAAAATACGAAACCAAAATACTTTACTTTGTATTCGTATTAAAAATCTAAGAATTGACCTTTCTTGTAAGAATCTAATTCATTGAAATTCCATCCAGTAAAACGGAAGAATTATAAATTTCTAAAATAATAGATAGGAATACTGCAAATAGAGCCATTGCAACACCCATCAAAGGAGTGGTTCCCCATCCAGGAGCTACTTTACCATATTCTGAATTCAATGGTTTTAATAAACTACCTACAGCAGTTTGTCTTGGTCCCGATCTAGAACCGCCCTCAACGCTTTGTGTAGCCATAAATCCTCTTCTTTTTTATTAATTGAGATCTGTTGACTTTGTATACCATTCCGTTGTAAATAAACGATCTTATCCTAGATCCATAGAGCCGTGGTAGTCTTTGAAGTTATATAATAATGGAAACAGCAACCCTAGTCGCCATCTCTATATCTGGTTTACTTGTAAGTTTTACTGGGTATGCCTTATATACTGCTTTTGGGCAACCCTCTCAACAATTAAGAGATCCATTCGAAGAACACGGGGACTAGTTGAAGTAATGAGCCCCCCAATGTTCAATGTTATGTTGGGGGGCTCATTACTTCAATTAATAGGATGAAAAATCATTTCATCTTTTTAGTTGGAACTTTCGGCGGTTCTCGAAAAAAGATAGCGAAAAAAATTATCCCTAGAGTCGAGACTAAGAGGAATGTATAAACCAATGCTTCCATAAATTTGATCATGCTTTACAATTATAGCTTCCATACCTGTTTGTTGTGGATTATCCCCTGGATAAAGAAATACGAACAAGAGTCAATGAAAAGATTAAAGAAAAGATGCCAATTTATATTTCCACATTAATCTATTCTATATCAACTAAAAAAAGAAAAGAAAAAAGATAAGAGAGAAATCTTGTATTAGACTACCTGTCTTCTTGTCGTTGGATCTCCAAGTTTTTGGAATGCTCCAAATTCCACTTGAGCATCCAAATCCGGGTCAATACCAGCAAAAACATCCCTAAACAAGGTTCTAGCACCATGCCAAATGTGTCCGAAGAAGAAGAGCAGAGCAAACGATGCATGCCCAAAAGTAAACCAACCCCTTGGACTGCTACGAAAAACACCATCTGATTTCAAAGTAGCACGATCTAATTCAAAAATTTCACCTAATTGAGCACGTCTCGCATATTTTTTCACAGTCGCAGGATCACTATAACTGACTCCATTAAGTTCGCCACCATAGAACTCAACAGTTACACCGACTTGTTCGACACTATACTTCGATTCGGCCCTTCTAAACGGAACATCGGCCCTAACAATTCCGTCTCCGTCTACCAAAACAACCGGAAATGTTTCAAAAAAAGTAGGCATACGGCGTACAAAAAGTTCACGCCCTTCTTTATCTTTAAAAATAGGATGCCCTAACCAACCAACAGCTATTCCATCCCCGTTGTCCATTGATCCTGCTCTGAACAACCCCCCTTTTGCCGGATTATTCCCGATGTAATCATAAAAAGCTAATTTGTCGGGAATTTTAGACCAAGCTTCTGATAAACTTTGATTTTGAGCTAATCCAGCGCCAACTCTTCGATATATTTCTTGCTGGAAATATCCCTGATCCCATTGATACCGGGTGGGCCCAAATAATTCGATAGGGGTAGTTGCTGAACCATACCACATAGTTCCCGCAACAACAAAAGCGGCAAAAAAGACAGCAGCGATACTACTGGAAAGCACGGTTTCAATATTTCCCATACGTAATCCTTTATACAGACGTTGGGGTGGACGGACACTAAGATGAAATAGGCCTGCTAATATGCCTAAAGTGCCCGCTGCAATATGATGAGAAGCTATTCCTCCCGGAATAAAAGGATCAAAACCTTCTACCCCCCACGCTGGATTTACAGGTTGTACCTTTCCGGTTAGTCCATAAGGATCGGACACCCATATTCCAGGACCGTACAATCCTGTTACATGAAATGCGCCAAAACCAAAACAAGCCAACCCTGAAAGAAATAAATGAATTCCAAAAATCTTGGGCAAATCCAAAGAGGGTTTTCCTGTACGTTCATCACAAAATATTTCTAAATCCCAATACACCCAATGCCAGATAGCCGCTAAGAAGCACAACCCAGAAAACACAATATGTGCACCGGCCGCACCTTCGTAACTCCAAATACCCGGATTCGTTATAGTTCCCCCTGTAATACTCCAACCACCCCATGAATTGGTTATTCCTAAACGAGTCATAAACGGTATAACGAACATACCTTGTCTCCACATTGGATCAAGAACGGGATCAGAGGGATCAAAAACTGCTAATTCATATAGAGCCATCGAACCAGCCCAACCAGCAACTAAGGCTGTATGCATTATATGGACAGAAAGCAAACGACCGGGATCATTCAATACGACGGTATGAACACGATACCAAGGTAAACCCATGGAAATACCTCTTTATCAACGAAAAATAGACACTATGTAACTTTATTGCATTAGCAAAAACTATGCTATGAACCTCCCCTTTTTGGAATTATCTTCAAGAAAGGAGTAATATTTGTTCTATTCTTTTTTTTTAGTAAAAACGGAACAATTTGGTTCCTAGTAAGAAAGAGAAGCAGATCTATTCTATACCCGATAAGGAACAATACGCAATGGGGTTAATCCCATTTTCGATCAACAAATGCATCTATATTTAGGAATCATTCAAAAGAACTATTCGGAATCGTAAACATTTTGATCGATTTATGACTCAAATATGATAAAAGACAATATTATTAAGCCAATAAACGCATTGTTACGCTTCCATATCAAAGTCCAATATAGTACTTAATTCTTTTTTCTTTCATTTTATGCCTATTGGTGTTCCAAAAGTACCTTTTCGAAGTCCTGGAGAGGAAGATGCCTCTTGGGTTGACGTATAGTGCGACTTGTCAGATATATTGGGTCATATGGGATTTCCCCCGTTCTCTCCCCCGATTGAGATATCCTATGTTTCGGCCAAAAAAGATTGAATTACCAATAATTTGGAACGTGAAATGCAATTCGATTTGGGGGATATTCAAATTCATATTAGCAATTAGAATAATTTATGGTTGAATTTTTTGGAACACTAAAATGAAGTTTTCATAAGTAAAGTATTAAGGCTCCCTTTAGAAAAAACATTTTGAATTTATTTTTTATTTATTACTACGTATACCCATAGATAATAAAAGATTATTATTGAATAATATTCAATATATTTGAGAGTAATAGTAATCTCAAACTTTTCACTTTAAACGAATCCAGCGAGGAAAGAAATAAATACATGTTTAATATTTTGCATTGATAGAAGATATGAAATCAATTGAAAAAAAAATGAAGTTGTAAAAAAAAGACGTAATATTATTGACATTTGTCCTATATGTGCAAATCAAAATTGGGCAGATTTTTACTCGGAGTAGAGCATAAACCTAAAAGAATTGAAAAGACCTTTTCAGGAACAAGAAAAGAACATCGTGATTAAAATGAAATCGCGAAGAAGCAATGCATCAATGATAAGTTTATTCGATATGTTTAATCTTAATGTATTTTTTTTTGAGAGGGAAGGGGCACAAAACGAACTCATTTCGTTCTTGAAAAAATGAAGAAAATTCGTTTCATTAATATTAATATACGAAATTTTCGAATTTCTTAGAATTAAGAAACCGCTCTCAAAACTAAATAAATAATATATATATAAATAGTTTAATTTTAAAAAAGAGGGCTGGAATCTACACATTGAGTCGTTTTTTCTCAATTTTTGTTGAACCGTATGCATCAAAAGGTGCATGTACGTCTCTTACGGGATACAAATTTGATCCTAATCAACCGACTTTATCGAGAAAGATTACTTTTTTTAGGCCAAGAGGTTGATAGCGAGATCTCGAATCAACTGATTGGTCTTATGGTTTATTTGAGTATAGAGAATGATAACAAGGATTTGTATTTGTTTATAAACTCTCCTGGCGGATGGGTAATCCCGGGGGTCGCTATTTATGATACTATGCAATTTGTTCAACCTGATGTGCATACAATATGCATGGGATTAGCGGCTTCAATGGGATCTTTTATACTCGTCGGTGGAGAGATTACCAAACGTCTAGCATTCCCTCACGCTTGGCGCCAATGAATTTTTTACGAAAAAAAGACTATGCATGAAATTAGGAAAATTAAGTAATAATAGCATGGCACATCGAATTCGATATACGAATTTTTTTTTCAAAACATTCAATTATATATCGAAAGAGTAGTATGAAATTAGTAGGAAGGGTCTTCCCCATTTTATCTTCGCTATTGTCGGGACCCATTTTAGCGTCACAAACTTTTTTTTTTATTTTCCCACCGAAGACTTTTTAAAAAATTCCGATATTTATATTTATTGATATACTTATGAATATACTTTTAAAAGAGTAAAAATAAAATAAATCAAAACTTTGGGATTGCTGAATCACAGAGGAGATAAATATATAAAGCAACGGAGCCATCATAGTATTTTGGTAACTACTCTGAAATCGGAAAGGAAGGATGGTAATTGGATCGTTTGACGATGTCAATCCGATAAACCTTATAATTTCTATATATTTTCTATCTTTTTAATTGATGATTCTTTGATGGAAGGTCAAACTGAATTCCATTCTAGAGCCGTATGCAATGCCTAAAGGATGCCCGTACGGTTGTTCTATACTTTCTTTTTTTCTTTATCTCTTTCCATCTCATAATCGAGATAGAAGAACCTTTTGTTCCATCATCAGGGTAATGATACATCAACCTGCGAGTTCTTTTTATGAGGCACAAACGGGAGAATTTATCCTAGAAGCAGAAGAACTACTCAAATTGCGAGAAACCATTACAAGGGTTTATGTACAAAGAACGGACAAACCTTTATGGGTTGTATCCGAAGATATGGAAAGGGATGTTTTTATGTCAGCAACGGAAGCCCAAGCTCATGGAATTGTTGATCTTGTAGCAGTTGAATAAAAAATCAAAATAGCATCAAAATTGCAGTAGGGGGAATAAGTTTAAATAAATCGACAATTTTGATTTCTTTATTTAGTTATTACCGGATTCAATAATATCTTATTCATCCATTCCATGGGAAAGTAATTCATAATTAGCCGGTTAGGATCAATCTAAACCAACCCATTCATTATGGATCCGATTCAACATGCCAACTATTAAACAACTTATTAGAAACACAAGACAGCCAATCCGAAATGTCACGAAATCTCCCGCTCTTGGGGGATGCCCTCAGCGACGAGGAACATGTACTAGGGTGTATGCGCGACTCGTTCAGATCATTTCTAATAGAAAGAAGGAACCCACTTTTCCAGTATCAAAGATCAGTACTATTTTTTAATTTAAATTAAAATAGAAGAAAAGGGGAAATCGACGAAAGAAGTACGTACGTTCACTATATCAAACTAAAAAAGATCTATTGGATTCTTCCATTGGATATGAAATTTATGGTTTGCATTGGTGCAAATTGAATTCACTCCATTTTCAAAATTGAAGATGATAAAAAATTCCTCATTGGTAACGAATGTTTATCCATTAAGCGAGCAACTATTATTTTGAAAACCCAATTTGACTATGAAAAACGGACTAAGAGGGTCAGCTACCCCAGCAAATCTTCATAATTAAATATCGTTACTGTATAAGTAGATCTCATTGTGAAAGACTTTTTACTAGATCATGGGTAGAGCAAAAGAATGTGAACTGTACAAGTTAGCAATAATATTCATTAAATGAAGTCGAAGTAAAGGACTCCGGTGTATAGAGAGGACCTCACCGTTCTAGAAAGAACCATAGAAACGATGGAACCCACGATTTCCCTTTTATATTATATATTATAGGCATTCAACTCAAAATAATAAATTGTATCGATACTAGGTATCAAAAAACGAAAACAGAAAAAATATTCTATTAAAAGAAATTCAAATAAATAGAAATGAATAGGAATAAATAAATCGTGGGCGGGAAGGTTATAGTAGCAAAAGCCATTGGAATTCTTATTTTATACATTGGAAGAATGCGTGTTGTTATTACTAAACTAGTAAATTGGAAAAGAATAACTGAAAGAAAGGAAATCCATTAGTTATTCATTAAGGTTTCATTTATTCAATGACCAGAATTACACGAGGATATATTGCTCGTAGACGTCGAACAAAAATTCGTTTATTTGCGTCAAGCTTTCGTGGAGCTCATTCGAGACTTACTCGAACAATTATACAACAGAAAATCAGAGCTTTGGTTTCGTCTCATCGAGATAGAGATAAGCGAAAGAGGGATTTTCGTCGTTTGTGGATCGCTCGGATAAATGCAGTAATTCGTAATAATTTTGTATCCTATAGTTATAGTCATTTTCTACACAATCTGGACAAGAACCAGTTGCTTTTTAACCGTAAAATAGTTGCACAAATAGCTATATTAAATAGGAATTGTCTTTATATGATTTCTAATTCGATCAAAAATAAATAAATTCTTCAATTTTAAGGAAAAATTGGAATTGTAAGTTCGACTATTGAAAATGCCATTTTCTGGAGAATGAACTCCGGGAAAGTAGAATAAAAATTAGTATGATAAAGATAAAGTCGCTCAAAATAAAATGAGCAACAAAACACGTCCAATAAATATCCAATACAAAAAGATTGCTTCTTCGCCGATTCTTGTTTTTTTTTTATGATAAGTAGGAGAAATCCAATCTAATCTTGATTGGATTCTCGAATTCTTCGAATAAAACATCAAACTCTATTTCAGTTGTCGAATTTGAATTTGGATTCAAATTGAAGAGGAAAGTAAGTCTACTTTTTTTATTTATTCCGGATTCTAAAACCATTAGCTCTAGCAGTCGATTCGCTTCTTTCAAATTGTTTATCATTATTAAGAAAGGGTAATAAAGATAAAATACGAGCTTGTTTTATAGCAATAGTAATTAATCGTTGTTGTTTTAAGGTCAATCTATTCACCCGTCTGGATAATATTTTTCCTTGTTCACTAATAAATCGACTAATTAAACTCATGTTTCTATAATCAATTCGATCCCCCGATTGGATCGGGGGCAAACGCCTACGAAAAGATCGTTTGGATTTCCGAAAGAGTCGCTTGGATTTTTCCATACTTTGTTTATTCCTTATCTCGAAAATACTATTTCAATCCGATCCAAAATAATTTTGAATAAAAAAAAAGATTGTTTTTTTTTATTTTGAGTTAATTCAATTCTGTTAACTAAACTATTAAAATCTAGAATAATAGGGTCTCTCGAATAGAGAATATGTCCTTTTTTTGTTCCTGATATAAGAGCGATACACAAATCAAAATAACTTGGAGTTGGTTTATTTCTTTATCTCCCCGTGAATCGTATGTTTGTAACAATAGGGACAAAATTTTCTCAATTCCAAGCGACTCGGCGTATTGTGTCGATTCTTTTGAGTACTATATCTGGAAATCCCTCTTGATTCCTTATTAAGTCCGTTTCGAAGACAATTGCTACATTCCAAAATAACTGTTACTCGAGCATCTTTTCCCTTGGCCATGACCCTCCTTTAGTTTGAGTTTTTGATTCAATCAACTCTTCTTATTTGCTACTCTTGAAGTAACTAGCAAAAAGAAAAATAAATAAAAAAAAGTTGCTAAGTTGAAATTATGAAAGATTTCGTTCCAATCACAATACAATATAATTAGAGTAAGAAATATTAAATAGAATTTAGAATTCATTTTTCAAGTTTAAGTGGAAGAAGGAATTAAAACTCTATTGAATAGAGCTATATTGAATTCGATTCGAAGTAGAGTATATAGTACACTATTTCACTTTCCTATCTTGTATTCCAGTTTTTTCATAGATCCCTTTCTGTTCTCACTCTATTTTTTAGAAATCGAATTCAACGCTGAGCTCAAATTTAGCCGAGGTTGAATTCATTTTTTTTCTATCTTTCCTCCTTTCTTTATTTTGTCTCTAAGTATCTAATTGAATTTTGGATAATTCAAAAAAGAGGGGAAGGGATTAGTCATAGATTTTTTGATTATATCTCTAATCTTCTTCACCCCTTCCCATGTTACTAACTAAACTAGTATGAAAAAAAAGGAAATGTCAACGCATCTGGGAATAAACGATTGATCTCTATCAACAAACCCGCTAAAGACCCGAACCAGAGAGTACTTAGTACCGGTGCCACGGAAAGATAGGTTTTTAGATCTCGCATTTTTAATCCTCCTTCTTTATGTTTTAATGTTTTATTAAAATATCTAATGGTAATACATATCGGATATGGAAGTATTTGAGATTCCTTTGTATTTTACACGGGATTCCTAATTTCCATGATTGATTTAAGAGAATAAAAAAGAGATAAGATTCTACCTTTCTAAAAATAAAAAAGTACCTTTCTTCCCCTCCCCCCAGTATTCCCTCGTTCTTTTTTATGATCAGTTTGTTTGATATTCCTATGTATATAAGCATCTTATTATAATAATAGAATATATGTTATATTCTATGAATAATATTATATTCATACGAGATTTTCTCGTAGATATGAGTTGAGTTAAAAGAAATAAAATAAATATCAAGAAAAATTGCCTATGTTCCTAGATTAATAGGAATGGAAAATAAGGTTTTTGAAAACAAGACGGGGATTCTCTACAATGACAATGTAGACCAATTGAAAGAAAGGGATGTAGCGCAGCTTGGTAGCGCGTTTGTTTTGGGTACAAAATGTCACGGGTTCAAATCCTGTCATCCCTACCTGTTACTTCTCATAAGAGAAGTAACAAGGAATCAATTTTAATCGATTCAAATCACACATACATTTTTTTTTATGTTATTCTCTAAGATATTCTAGGTATTCAAGATAAGATTAGAGTGGGGGACAAAAAAAATCCTCTTCTTGGCTGTTAACTATTGTGATAAGAAGACTTTTTATAAGAAATAATAAAGCGCTCTTAGTTCAGTTCGGCAGAACGTGGGTCTCCAAAACCCGATGTCGTAGGTTCAAATCCTACAGAGCGTGATTCTGGGCTTGATTAATCTGAGAATTATATGCAAATTCAAATAATTGAGCAGAACAGTAATCTGAATTTGACCTCCTGTTAATTTTTTTTTAAGAAAAGAGGAGGTCAAATTATCAAAAAAAACTGTTAATTAATCAAAGGTCTAACTGATCACCACGTCTGTATTGTAAATATGCAGTTACAAATAATCCCGCTAAAGTAATAGGAATTAGACCTAAGACAATTCCAAATAGAAAAACTTCAATCATTTCAATTTTTTTCTTAAAATAGAAAGGAAAAAAGAGAGGTACTATCTATCACGAAATATTAATTCGTAGTGCCAGGGAATCTCAATGACCAATAATTGTAAATACATCCGGTAATGAACTATAGAATCTCGGAGTACCGGAGAAAGATTTCTTTTTCGTTTTATGAGTTGTGCTCATTCAATTAATTTCAAATCAATCGTATCTTGTTGAGACTAATAAAGAGAGCTGAGGTTATAGTTAAAGCTGCTAGTAGAAAACCAAAATAACTAGTTATAGTAAGCATGAAGGGGCTAAATGAAATATGTTCTTTTTCTACATATGTTTAGAAAACATTTCCCTAAGTTTGAAGATAAGACGATAAGAAAAAATAGCAATTGAAACGAAAAAGAATAAGTTCAATTGTTAGTTGTTAATGCATGAAACAGTCATTACACTACTAACAAAAGACTAAGGGAAGTAGAGTCTAAAAGGGGATAAGTTAATAATTTTGAGCATCTACTCTATTTTTATTTTGTCGATCTTTTGTTTTATCCTATCTATCAAATCGATTTATTAAAATAAAGAGTGAATTTAGACGTTATAATACCCCCTTCTCTTCTTTTAAACAAATCAAATAAGGTAGTCAAATTCCATTCTTAGACCAGTAATCCTTATCATTTTTTTTCTTTTCTAGTTTATCGATTGTTTCCCTATTTTTTTATTATATAATTTCAAATTTATTATGAATAAGAAAATAGATTTTTTTTTAATCAATACTCTATACTCCTCTTACTTGTTACTGTACGAATCAGCAATTCGCTTTAAATGGAATAAAAAAAAAAAATGAAAAAAAAAGATTTCAAGAAAACCTTTTCTACAGTTTAGAGGTATAAACAGGAAATTTTTGAATTTCGCATCAAATTGAATTGGGGAAGTGGAAATAGGATAATTTAACTGCATTTTTTTTTATAAAAACTAAAAACCAACCCCTTGGATTCACATTTTACCTAACGTAAGTTTTCCGGTTCGAAACCAATTATAATATAATAGAGAGAAATAAACCTTATATAAATATAAGAAATTTCATCTCAAATCATCAATTCAGACTTCTACATTGACAAGGAAAAGAAAAAAGAAATTATTTACTAGTCCTTCATTTACATACTGATTCAAATTGCGTTGCTCTCTTAGAGGAAGGATAGCTATACTGATTCGGTATACTCGAAAAAAGCCCTTGGTACAATATTGACGATCTAACAAGGATGAAAAACGGTAGTGAATTTCCATTTACTGATATCATCTTTTACAGAATCGATCCCCCTTTAATCGTACAAGAATATGCGGAGCTAAGCATGTCTGGAAGCACAGGAGAACGTTCTTTTGCCGATATTATTACCAGTATTCGATACTGGGTTATTCATAGTATTACTATACCCTCTCTATTTATTGCGGGTTGGTTATTCGTCAGCACGGGTTTAGCTTATGATGTATTTGGAAGTCCCCGCCCAAACGAATATTTTACAGAAAGCCGACAAGGAATTCCATTAATAACGGGGCGTTTTGACTCTTTGGAACAACTTGATGAATTTAGTAGATCTTTTTAGTTTTAGGAGGAACCAATGACTATAGATCGAACCTATCCAATTTTTACAGTCCGATGGTTAGCTGTTCATGGACTAGCTGTACCTACCGTTTCTTTTTTGGGATCAATATCAGCAATGCAGTTCATCCAACGATAAACATAATAAAAATTAGAGAGATATGACACAATCAAACCCGAACGAACAAAATGTTGAATTGAATCGTACCAGTCTATACTGGGGGTTATTACTTATTTTCGTACTTGCTGTTTTATTTTCTAATTATTTCTTCAATTAATAAAAAATAAAGTAAGAGAAGAAAAGAGACTGGTAGAATATGAAATATTAATTAGGAATTTGCTTATCTCATTCGGAAGGATCGCATCTCATACTTATCTATGACTGTATGTGTCTCTAGCATGACAACTTGATGAAATGGCGGAGGAAGCAAGATAAATGGCCGATACTACTGGAAGGATTCCTCTTTGGATAATAGGTACTGTAACTGGTATTCTTGTGATTGGTTTAATAGGTATTTTCTTTTATGGTTCATACTCAGGGTTGGGCTCATCTCTGTAAGAATCTAAAATAAGCTAATAATCGGATGAACTGAGTTGGAGACATGAAAGCTTAAGAACTCAAGGGATCCTTTGAGTTCTTAAGCTTTTATAATAGAATATATTATTTTTATTTCAATTTGAAAATTCAAATTATATTTGAAAAATGTCATTCATTGATTTTGAACATCTATTATTGAAGCATAGTATCTATCTTTCAAAGTTAGACTGAAATTACTTGATTTCGTTTTCCTAAATGAACCAATTATAATATATCTATTTGACGAGTACAGATATTATTCAAATCCTTTCTTTTCTAATAAACCTCCATTAAGTTCTATTTTCTCCCAAAAAAAAATTGCGCTCTATTTTCTATTTTTTGATTGCTCACTACTCTAATCTATATTTTAATTAAATATAGAAATAGAAGAAACAAAAAGGTTCTGAGAAATCCGTAAAAAAATCAAAAAATAGAAAATAAGATTAAGAATAGTTATCTTAGACGAACGGGATCAAAAACTATTCTTGTTGTCGTCACAAGAAAGAAATTTTGCACATTTCTTTCTTGTGACGACAACAAGAATAAACTAAGAAAATAAACGCTTTCTATTCTGCACTTACTTATTATCTGAAGTTTAGTATTCTGTATTCGATGAAATTTTCTCTTTTATTCGAAAAGAAAACTATTAAGACATTCTCTGATAAGAGTAAGAGAGTCACTCGGTTCAATTTTGATTGAAAAAAGAATAAGAGATAAAGTCAAAAAAATTTATTTATAATATTCTTACTATGAATAGGAATAGAGTATAAGTAACTCCCAATGACTTCGAAACAAGCAAAAATGGGTTCATAATTTTTGATCATGCAGAACACCAATAAGAATTGGATTCCTTTTCCTTTCCGAAGTTGAGATTTATAAATTTGCAAATCTAAAAATTCATTTCGGATAATTGAACCTTCTCAAACTGTTTCTTCTTTAGAACCAAAAAGATTTGTGCTAAAATAACAGATGCCAGGAAAAACAAAAGACCTTGGACACGTAATGGATCTTGAAGTACTATTTCAGCATCCCCTTGACCAAATCCACCCACATTAGGATTACTCGTTAATGGCTGATCAAGTTTGATAGATTCGCCCTCTGAAACGAGAAGCTCTGGCCCTGGCGGAATAATATCAACCACTTGACGCCCATCTAACGTATCCGCTATAGTTATTTCGTATCCCCCCTTTTCTTTTCGTATGATTTTACTTACTCTACCAGCCGCTGTAGCGTTATAAACCGTATTGTTACTCTTGTTCCCGTCGGGATAAATTTGACCCCTTCCTCTGTTCCCCCCCACATATATGGGATATTTTAAGAAGTGAACATCTTTATTATTAGCGGGATCCGGGGAAAGAATAGGAAAAGTTATTTCACTATATTTCTGACCAAGAATAGGACCTATAACAAGAATATTTTTTTTAGTGGGTCGATAGCTCTGAAAAGAAAGATTGCCTATCTTTTCTTTCATCTCGGGTGAAATACGATCCGGGGGCGCTAATTCAAATCCTTCAGGTAAAATAAGAACAGCACCCACATTCAACCCCCCCCTTTTTCCATTAGCAAGAACTTGTTTCACTTGCGTATCATAAGGAATTCGAACAACTGCTTCAAATACAGTATCAGGAAGTACTGTTTGCGGAATCTCAATATCCACGGGCTTATTAGCTAAATGGCAATTGGCACATACAATACGCCCGGTTGCTTCGCGCGGATTTTCATAACCCTGCTGAGCAAAAATGGGATACGCATTTGAGATAGATGCTTGAGTGATGATATATATCATAAACGATACGGAAATAGATTGAATAATTTCTTTCTTTATCGTGATCCAAGAAAAAAAAAGGTTATTTTGAATTTGCATAGTCCAATCATTGATCCCAAAAATTTCTACAATAAAATGAGGTAGGTCACTCGGATAGTTCCCTATCCACAAGTCTGCTATTTACGTAAATTCTTTTACGCGAATATAAAATATTCGAGGGGAAATCTCCGTAGGTTCGAAGGAGTGGGTACGTCTTAAAATGCTTTGCTTATGTGCAAAAGTAAGAAATATTCGAGTTGGATCAGTCATTCATTGAATGATAAATCACTACAAGTGATGGAGATAGACGATTTAAATAATGGAAGATCCAATATTTAAAAATTGTGTCTATAATGACTGGAAAAGTAGAAACAAGGCCAGATATAATTTTCTCATTATGAACAAATCCAAAATCTTTGTAGATATAGCCAATCATTAGTTCCCAACCATGGGGCGAATGGAATCCGATACATAAATCAGTTAATAAAAGAATAGAAAAAGCTTTTATTGTGTCACTTAAATTATATAGAAATTCTTGAACCCAAGAGTTAAGAATAAGAAGTTCTTTATTACCTAGAATTGAATAAGCACTAAAAATAATGAAACAGATTATATTTGTCGAGAAGTGCAAAATCATATGGATATGATCCTCATTGTTTATCTTTATCAATTGGATCGTTTCTTTGTGGATTCCTATATGAGCCCTTTGCAACCCTATTTCCGGGTATTCTTTTATTATTTCGTCCAATAGGAAGAGTTCTTCTAATTCGATGAATTTTTCTATAATACTCTTTTCTTGAATATCAGTCAAAAAAGTTTCGGATTGTGTAGTATTCCACCAATCAGTAACCCAAGATTCAACACTTTTCTTAAATGAAAGAGAAACCCACCAAGGCAAAAATACTATAGATATAACAGAAAGAAAAGGGAGAAATGCTTTCTTTTTTTCCATTTTTTCATCTTTGAATTGCTAATGAACTCGCCTCATTCTTCGAATCTATGCGCTGTGATCTACTATTTTTATCAAACATAAGTTCTATTCTAAGGCATCGAACCCCGGAATCTATTCCTTTTTTTTTTTGATTTCCCATTCATTGATTATGAATCTAGAAAGAATATAGAATAAGAAAGAGTCGACTTTAAATGAAGAAATAATAAAAATCTTGTTTACAGATAATCTAATTGATCCAATTTGAAACTGCTTCGCGTTCTCGATGAATGCTAAAGCGAAACTAAAAAAAAAAAACAAACATTTCAAGGAATAGTATTCCGATTTCGACTTAAAAGAACTCCCCTTGTTCTTTTTTTATTTATAGAAATATTTTGATTTGCTATTTCATTTCAAAATACTTCAATTGGTACGCGCAAAAAATAGGCCAATTTGGCAGCTTTTTGCTCAATTTCACCCAGGGTCAAATTCTCATCAGTACGCGTCAATGGAATGGCTCCCTGTCCTTTGATTTCCATATAAAGGATACGACGAGGATAAATGCCCTCTTTAACTTCTATTCTGATCGACTGAATATCCTTCATACGGAATCGTAGGAAGATGCGACGCTTTTTCCCAGGAAATCCCCAACGAAAAATACACACTATTCCTTCTTTTAGATCGAATCGATCATAGCCACTCCCCACATTCCACGAAATTGTACACCACAAATAGGAACTAATAAAGAGACCCGCGATCCCGTAGAAGGACATCACGATCCCTTGTGGAAAAAAAACGATTTGCTGATATGGAACTAAAGATATAAAATTCTTACCGAGATAGCTGGAAGTTCCAACTAAGACGAATCCTAATGAACCTAAAAAAAGGATCAAGGCCCAGAAGAAATTACTTAGTTTTCGAGACCCCACTAGACGTTCTATCCATATATGTTCGGATCGCCAACTCATATTAGATCTAGTTGCATTTTTTTTTATTGGAATGGAGAAACTTTTTGTTTCCGAAGTAACTCTCATCAACTAGTGCCATTCGCATGTAACCCTTTCCTTTAGGAATAATCGGAGTAATTCGTCGAATGGGTTAGGTATAAAATAAAAGAATATCCCTTTTTTAGGATCTTCTAGAAATATCTACATACATATAGATAGATCGACTTTCCGTTTCAGGCATCTGCCTCGATTCCAATCTATTTGGAAATAAGTTTCGAATTATTTCCCTATATTGTTTGTATATTTCGAGCATCTATTTACGGATATATAAGAGCTGCTTCATTTATGCCCCTATGTTATACCATAACATACTCTACTAAATGCACATCTGTATTAGCTATATCTAAAAAATGGATGAGATTTGAACCCATAAGATCTAAGAAATCTTGTTTTTTTGAACATGAAGAAATAAAGACGCCATTGCAATTGCCGGAAATACTAGTCCTACTAACGGCACAAAAATAGAGGGTAAGCTATTGAGAGTTGTCATAGAATGGGTACCTCGATTGAATATTTAGACCTGTTATTACTATAAACATATCTTATACTAATTCTTAGTAGTATTCTATACTAATTAGTATATCGAAGTGAGTATTCTATATAATAGAAATAATAGAATAGAAATAAAATTCTATATATTATATTCTATATATCTTATTATCTATTATTATCAACTAGAAATCAAAATGAAATAGAAAATAGAGAAATTCACGAGATTAAATAAATAGAAATTAATTCAATACAATATTATCTTATTTCTCTTTCGATATGAAAGATATAAATATATGGATGATAATCCAGTCTTGTCTGAAAATTAAATTCCAATTTTGATATTCAATTTTATTTAGAGTTAAAATCAAAATAAAGAGTTTCTTCCGAATTGAATTTCATAAACTATTCTGTTATAATTTTTAATTCAATCCAACAACACCAGTTATTAGTAAAAAAATAGGGGCTTAGGGGGAAATTCGAGTAGAAAGAAAAGATACTCTATATCGATATTTTCTCTATTTGAATTCGCGATACATACGCAACAAGAAGGGAAGACGACCTTCGGTTTCTTTTTCTTGCCTAATTTGAATTTCGCAGAAAAAAGAATTTTCTTTTTTACTTATGTTGTTAAAAGAGGTTTCTTTCCCGACCCCTAATCAGGAAGACCATTAAAAAATAAAGAATTTTTTTGAGAATTATTTATAAAAAGAAAAATGGATTTTGACTTTGATTCCGATAAACTATCTATTAGTTTTGCTCGCTACAAGGAAAAAAAGGAACTAAAAAAGAAATGAATTTAGGATCCGGTTAATTGAATTTTACTTCCAAGGAAAAAAGGAGTGAAGCCTAAATAACTCACTCAGAACACCCTTTAAAGGATTACGTGGTACGATTGAATCGAATAAGCCCTTATGGAATAAATATTCAGCCACTTGTGAATCCTCGGGTACTGTCTTATTCAATGTTTGTTCAATTACTCTTTTACCTGCGAATGCAATGTATGCATTAGGTTCGGCGATAATGATATCGCCCAGCATTCCAAAACTAGCCGTCACCCCACCAGTAGTGGGAGATGTAAGGATTGATACATAGAATAACTTTTTATGGGATTGATAATCATACAAAGCAGCCGATATTTTAGCCATTTGCATTAAGCTCAAACTTCCTTCTTGCATACGTGCTCCTCCCGAAGCACATACTAGAATAAGAGGTAATAATTTTTTGGTAGCATACTCGATTAAACGGGTGATTTTCTCGCCTACTACGGATCCCATACTACCCCCCATAAACTGAAAATCCATAACTCCAATTGCTATGGAAATGCCGTTTAGTCGACCTGTGCCTGTTTGAACAGCTTCAGTTAAGCCTGTCTTTCTTTGATAAGAATCAATACGATCTTTATAAGGTTCCTCCTCGGAATGAAATTCAATAAGATTCAGAGAAACCATGTCTTCATCCATAGGATTCCAAGTCCCTGGATCAATCGAAAGTTCGATTCGGTCTGAACTATTCATTTTCAAATGATATCCACATTGTTCACAAATATTCATTTTTGACTTAAAAAATTTCTTATAATTTAATCCATAACAATTTTCACATTGAACCCACAAGTGCCTATATTTTTGAGTCAAATTGAAATCAGTAGAATTTTCACTTATAGTGAAATCAATACCATTCTTGCTCGTTCTTATATTGGGCTTACCCCTTTCATTACTCTTTTCCCTTTCAACACCAATGTGATTATAAATGGGACTGTCACTAGAATTGTCATTCCCACTTAAAACGGAACTCTCAATATCGATTTGAGAACTAAGATAAGAGTCAATGCAACCATTAATGTGATTGTATTCAATATTATACGGAGAACGATCAGATCGGGGATCGTCATTCTGAAATCCATTCTTCAGATAACCAGAATTCCAATAACGAAAAAAAGTACTTTCTAGTTCACTCAATCTTTCTAGTCTTCTCAATAAAGAAGACAAATCGTTGTCAATCTCATTTTTGAGATTTTTTATCTCCAAATATAGGGAATAAATACTCCTACTAGTTTTTTTAACTAAAAAGGTGTCATCAGAGATCAAATTCCAAAAGGCGATGATGTCCATTAAATGCTCAGCATTACTGTAACTAGAGCTATCACTCGAACTAAAAATCTCTGTATCCCTTAGACCCCTATCCTCACTTCCACGAGTGTCTTCAATCGGACCAAATCTATCAATTGATTGACTTAACCCATACCTGTATTCGAATTTCTCGCTAGACAACATCGAATTAAACCGCCGTTTTTCCATAGAGCTTTTTGCCCCGATTTCTTTAAAAATAGAATAGATGAATAGTCATTCAAATTCTTTTGAATATATCCTTAATTTAATAAGGAATAAAGTATTGAAAAAAAAAGGATTCTTGTCAGAATCCCGAGTATTGCTTTACTCTAACTATGATATATGATGGAACGAACTCTTTTTTTTATTTTATTAAAATTCTTTTGTTTTTCAAAATGAGAAATGGAAATAGTGATTTCCTTCATTTCATCTTGTATCAAATTCACATCGAAAACAAAAAATCACTATTTGTTTTTTCTTATGAATACCTTTTTTCAAAAAATCTCGTCTATTCGAACACGGAATCAAAAGGACAATATACA